CTTTTGTTTTTGTATTTATTTGTGCAGTTTATAATGCACTGTTCTATTATATAATAGTAGGGGCAGACAGTGTAATTAGCTTCTAAAGGTAAGGTTTTGCCAGATAATATAATAAATATATTCAGGATAATTATCTATTATTATTCAGTATTTAATAATCTTGAAACAATTTATTTTCAGTAGAAAATTACCTTTAACAACCTATAGATGTATAACTATTTATATATCTCCAATAACTTATAGGAATATATAGAAGAAAGTTTTTATTATATTTTTTACAAAAATTCCTATTATTGTAAATGAGATATCGTCAATATTCTCCATATTTAGTTTGAGTTTATTGAAAAAACTAAACATAGAGAATATTGTTAGTTTGTGGGCCGCATTTAATTAATCGGTGGGATAGGCCCGTTGGCCAGGGCGGCGAGGTGTTATTTTGGGTAAAGGGGCAAAGTGAGTTTTATCCTTGCTAGCGTTTTTTCCTTAGTGCATGTTGCACATGTAAGTTTCAGCTATAATTGAGTTCTTGAGGGGCTGTATTTGGTAGGTTAGTCAGTGTTTAGTCTTAATTTGTTTAGTTAGTTTAATGTTAGTGATGTATTGAATTCTGGTTAAATTCGTGCCAGCAGCCGCGGTTATACGGTGGGGGTAAGGAAAAATTATTTTGGGTTTGTGATTATAGATTTGTGGAGATTGAGACAGGGTTGGCTTGAGATAGTTGTATGTTAAGGTGAAATTGTGTGTTGATTTAATGTGTCAGGTTTTAATTTATTTATATTAATTAAAGTTGGGGTGTAGACTAGGATTAGATACCCTATTATTCTAGATGTAAGTTGTTGTAATCCATGAGTAGTAGTAGATATTTTCTTTAAACTTAAAGGATTTGGCGGTATTTTAGTCTCTTTGGAGGAGTCTGTTCTATGATCGATAATCCACGTTGTATTACTTTTTTTGGTTAAGATGATTCCGTTTGTATATCGCCGTCGTAAGAAGGTTTCTTTTAAGAATTGTAATTTTCTATATCCTTTATTAGGGGTTAAGTCAGGTCAAGGTGCAGCTTATGGGAAAGGAGGTAATGGACTACAATAGGTTTTATTTATTACGGATTATGGACGTGCAAGTCTGTATGAAGGTGGATTTAATTGTAATTTTTAGGGGTAAAGGAGATAGGAGCTCTAAAATATGTACACATCGCCCGTCACCCTCATAGTGGTGAGGTAAGTCGTAACATAGTAGGTATACCGGAAGGTGTACCTGGTAAGTCGGAATGAGGCCGCAGTGAGGCGTCTCATTTACACTGAGAAGACTGTCCGTGGTTATTAATCGGATTATTCTGAGAGGTAAGAATATACATAATATAATTGTTTACATTTTCTTTTAATTAGAACATTCTTAATGTATTTTGTCTTAGTAGTTGTTGATGAAATGGATTCTAATAAATTATTGTGTGTTAAAGAATGAAGTACTGTGAGGGTAGGTTGAAATATATTAAAAGTGTTTAATTAAAAGAAAAATGTAAACAATTGTACCTTGTGTATCAGGGAAGATAGGGTTTATACAATTTATTTTGTTTTCCCGAAGAGAAAAGATCTGCATTGGTATGTATGTAATTATTTTATAAATTTTTAAAATATTTTGTAGAGGTAAAATGCTTTTCGGTTTTCCGGTTATCTGGTTGTTTAATAAGTGAATTTAATTCGGCTTTTTTTTGATGGTGACTATTTATAGTTGTTATTTTTTAGGAAAAAGTAAGGTTGCAGGGGGATGTGCTCTTGTAAAATATTTGTTGCTATAATCTGTTATGGAATATGTGTTGTGTGTAGGTTTAGAATTTGCCCTTGTTTTTAAGTTTGTTATTAATTGTTCTTTGTGGTATAATTATTTGTGTAAGGTTTAGTTTTATTATTGAACTGTTGTCTTTAATTTTTTATGGTGAGAAATAATGATTTTATTAGTAAGTTAGGTATTTTTTTTATAAGAATTAGGCAAATATCGTTTCTTCGCCTGTTTAACAAAAACATGTCTTTTAGGGTATAGTTTAAGGTTTGACCTGCCCAATGATGGTTTATTTAATGGCCGCGGTATTTTGACCGTGCAAAGGTAGCATAATCATTAGTCTTTTTATTGGAGTCCTGTATGAAGGGTTGGACGAGGGAAATACTATTTAAGTGGAAATATAGTTACTGAATTTTACTTTTTAGTGAAAAGGCTTGAATTTTTTTGAGGGACGATAAGACCCTATAGATCTTTACAGTTAACTAAGTTGTTTGGTGGGTGTTTATGTTGGAAGGATTGTGGTTGATTGTTTTGCTGGGGCGGCGAGGAGATAATAATTAACTCTTTTTTGTTAGTGGTTACTTATGGGTAATTTTGTTGATCCATCAGAGTGATTATAAGACTAAGTTACCTTAGGGATAACAGCGTAATCTTTTTAGAGAGTTCTGATCGATAAAAAGGTTTGCGACCTCGATGTTGAATTAAGATTTCTTTTATGGTGAAGGAGCTTTATAAGTTAGTCTGTTCGACTATTAAAATCTTACATGATTTGAGTTCAAACCGGTGTGAGCCAGGTTGGTTTCTATCTTCAAAAGGGGGATATGTTTTAGTACGAAAGGACCAGATATATTTAATAATTACTATTTTGGCAGAGAAGTGCATCAAATTTAGAATTTGAATATAAGGTTTGTTGTCCTTAAGTAGTACCTAATATAGGGGTGGAGTTGTTATTGATGGTAGTAGGAAAATTACTTTTGATTATTTGTGTTTTGGTGGGAGTAGCTTTTTTTACTTTATTAAAGCGGAAGGTGTTAGGATATATTCAAATCCGTAAGGGTCCCAATAAGGTTGGGTTTATGGGGTTCGTACAGCCTTTTGCGGATGCTATTAAGTTATTTAGTAGGGAGCAAACCTATCCAACTATATCTAATTATTACCCCTATTATATAAAACCTGTATTTAGTTTATTTTTGGGGTTGGTAGTTTGGGTAATTTTTCCCTATCACACTTTATTGGTCAGATTTTTGTTAGGCATTTTGTTTTTTTTTTGTTGTACGAGAATGGGGGTCTACACAGTTATGGGTGCGGGCTGATCTTCTAATTCGAGTTATGCCATATTGGGAGCTTTTCGGGCGGTGGCACAGACTATCTCATATGAGGTGAGATTGGCTTTGATTTTACTTTCGTTGGTTTTTTTGGTTGGCAGATATAACTTATTAGATTTTTATTGCTACCAGAAGTATGTGTGATTTATTTTTGTTTGTTTTCCTCTAGGGCTTTCTTGGTTTGCCTCTTGTTTAGCTGAGACTAATTGTACGCCTTTTGATTTTGCGGAGGGAGAGTCCGAGCTGGTGTCTGGCTTTAATGTTGAATATAGAGCCGGTGGGTTTGCGTTGATTTTTATGGCTGAGTATGCGAGAATTCTTTTTATGAGCATGTTATTTGTTGTATTATTTATAGGTGCAGACACTTTGGGGTGATCGTTTTTTATTAAGTTGGGTTTTGTTTCTTTTATTTATTTATGGGTGCGTGGCACTTTGCCCCGGTTTCGGTATGATAAGTTGATGTATTTAGCTTGGAAGTTTTTTTTGCCCCTTTCCATTAATTATCTTTTTTTTTTTGGCGGGCTTAAGTTATTAATGGTTTATGTTATTATATTTTAGTGCATTAAATTTAGAAGGATTACTAATGGATTTAAACCTTTATGGAATATTTTCAAAATATTTGCTTAATCTTTCAGCCAAGTAATCATAATAAGTTGTCTCATATTTTTAGCGTTGGGGGTATAATGATGTAATATATGAAGTATAGGATTGTTAGGATTTGTCCTGTTAAAATGTAGGGGTCTTCAACGGGTCGTGCTCCAATTCAGGTTAGGAGGATGATTGTTACTGTCAAAATTCAGAACATGTATTGGCCCACCGGATAAAATTGTAGTCCTCGAAAGTTTCTTTTATGGTAAAACGGTAAGATGAATAAGATTATAATGGACATGCCAAGGGCTACAACCCCACCCAGCTTGTTAGGAATAGAACGTAAGATGGCGTAAGCGAAAAGGAAGTATCATTCTGGCTGAATGTGTACTGGGGTTACTAGGGGGTTTGCATTAATAAAGTTTTCTGGGTCTCCTAGTAAGAAGGGGTTAATGAGTGTAATACCAAGAAGGAAAATAAAGAGGAATAGGAACCCCAATAAATCCCTGAAAGTGAAGTATGGGTGGAATGGAATTTTATCTAGGTTTCTATTAACTCCTAATGGGTTATTGCTTCCAGTTTGGTGAAGAAATAATAGGTGGATTATGGTTAGAGCAGCTACGATAAATGGTAAAAGGAAATGGAAGGTAAAAAATCGGGTAAGTGTAGGGTTGTCTACAGCAAATCCCCCTCAAATACATTGAACTAGGATTCCTCCAACATAGGGGATTGCTGACAGTAGATTAGTGATTACCGTAGCCCCTCAAAAGGATATTTGTCCTCATGGTAGAACATATCCTACAAAAGCTGTTCCTATTACTATTAGGAAGATTAATATTCCAACTCTCCAAGTATGTATGAATAGAAATGATCCGTAGTAAACTCCACGACCAGCATGTAGGTAGAGGCAGATGAAGAATATTGAAGCACCGTTGGCATGCAGGGTGCGAATTAATCATCCATAGTTTACGTCTCGGGCGATGTGAATTACTCTGTTGAAGGCGAGGTCTACGTGTGCTGAGAAGTGTATGGCTAAAAACAATCCTGTAAGGATTTGGATAATTAGACACAGTCCTAGTAGGGAACCGAAGTTTCATCAGGCAGAAATGTTGGATGGGGATGGAAGATCTACAAGGGCATTGTTAATGATTTTAAGGAGAGGGTGGTGAGATCGAATGGGTATTGACATAGCGTGAGGGCCGGAGTGGGCCGGAGTGTAATTTGGTGATTTTGGTAATGGCAATTAGGGTTAGGAAAAGATAAAGAATTAAGACGATGGTTAGTATTATAATGGATTGGTTATATAGCTTATAGGTGGGGGATAAAATGTTAGTTCATTCTTGATTAGTTTCCGGCAGGTTGTTATGGGATGTTAATATGATAGGATCAGTGAATAGGAGGATGGGAAGGGGTGCAAGTAGAATGAAAAATTTAAGGGATGGGAGCGAAAATATTTCATTGGATGCCAGGCTCGCTACATAGATGAAGAGGACTAGCATGCCACCCAAGAAAATTAGGAATAGAATATATGAAAACCAAAATGTTTGGTTGGTAATTCCTGTAACTAAACAAATTAAGACGGTTTGTAAAATGATGGTTAGTCCTATGGCCAGGGGGTGGTTTATGTTTATAAATGCTAGTGTGATAATTATAGTTAAATAGATTAAGGATATTTTTATAATAATGTCAGCAGGGGATATTTTAAATAAAATAATAGTTTTGGGAATTGTTGATGAGATAAGTATTTCTCCTCTGAAGCTATAAGAATTGTTTCATCTATGGTTTACAAGACCATTATTTTTATTAAACTATTAAAGCTATGATAACATTACTTGTTCAGGGGTGAGGCGTTTTGCCTATTATTGTTGGTGGAATAGTTGTTTATGTTTCTCGTCGTAAGCATCTTTTAATTACGTTGCTTTCTTTGGAGTTTATTGTATTGGGCATATATTGTTTTATGTTGGGTTGGTTGGAGGGCGTGGGACATGAAATATATTTCTCTTTGTTATTTTTAACTATGAGCGTATGTGAGGGTACGTTGGGACTATCAGTTTTAGTATCTATAATTCGTACACACGGTAATGATTATTTTGAGGGGTTTTCGATTATTCAGTGTTAAGTATTTTGTTTGTTTTGTTGTTTATAATCCCCCTATGTTTTATGGGTGGGGCCTGGTGGATGGTACAGGCTTTGCTTTTTATGAGAGTTTTTCCTATTTTTTTTTATAATTGGGGGTGTTACTCTTGAGGAATGATGGGCTATTTTTTAGGGGTTGATGTTATGTCTTTTTCTTTGGTTTGTTTAAGTTTTTGAATTTGTTCTTTAATGTTATTGGCCAGAGAGGGTATTAAGCGTTATGATAATTTTGTTAGTTATTTTTTATTACTGATTGTTTTATTGTTGATTCTGTTGGTACTAACTTTTTCAAGAACCGATTTGTTTGCTTTTTATTTTTTTTTTGAGGGGTCCCTGATACCTACCCTATTTTTAATTTTGGGGTGAGGCTATCAGCCAGAGCGTATTCAGGCAGGGGTATATTTATTGTTTTATACTTTGTTGGCCTCCCTGCCCCTTTTATTAAGAATTTTTTATATCAGGGGTTTGTTTTTTAGATATTTTTATCCTATTCTTTCTTTTGTGGAGACGGGGGGGTTTGAGCTTTGATATTTATGTATGGTTATGGCATTTTTGGTTAAAATGCCGATATTTTTAGTTCATTTATGATTGCCCAGGGCTCATGTGGAGGCACCAGCTTCGGGTACTATAATTTTAGCGGGTGTATTGCTTAAATTAGGTGGTTATGGTCTTTTGCGGGTATTTTTGGTCTTAGTTCCAACGGGGATTATGTTTAACTGGGCTTGGATAGTGTTGGGTTTGTTAGGGGGTTTTGTAATTAGACTAGTTTGTTTGCGACAGGTTGATGTTAAGTCTCTGGTGGCCTACTCTTCAGTGGCTCACATAGGGATGGTGTTGTGTGGGATTATGACTATAAATTTTTGGGGGCTGAGAGGTTCATTATGTCTGATGATTGCCCACGGTCTTTGTTCTTCTGGGATGTTTTGTTTGGCCAATATTACTTATGAGCGAGTCGGGAGACGGAGATTGTTGGTAAATAAGGGGTTTTTAATAGCGATACCTAGATTGTCTTTGTGGTGATTTTTGTTAAGAGCTGCTAATATGGCGGCTCCACCCACTTTAAATTTGTTGGGTGAAATTGTGTTAACTAATAGAGTAGTGGGATGAAGAAGTTATAGAATGGTCTTTTTAGGTTTGTTATCTTTTTTTAGAGCGGCCTATTCTCTATACCTGTATTCTTATAGACAACACGGCAGGGGTTATTATGGACTGTATTCTTATTATGCTGGGCTGGTGCGTGAATATTTGCTGTTGTTTTTACACTGATTTCCGTTGAATCTCTTAATTTTGAAGGTAGACGTGAATTTGGTTTGATTGTAGGATTTGAGTAGTTTAATAAAAAATTATGGTTTGTGGGGCCACCGAAGGAGCTTATTTACTCCCTTAAATAATGTTGTGATTGATTTCTTTGGAATTGGTTGGCTTTTTTTCGTTGGGTGGGGCTTCTATAATGTTGATGTTTTTAGGTATTTATTTTCTTATGGATAGAAGGGTTTATTTTGTTGAGTGAGAAGTTATTAATATGGAGTCTTCTAGAATTTTAATAACCTTTTTGTTTGATTGGATATCTCTCATGTTTATGAGATTTGTTTTGTTAATCAGTTCGTTGGTTATTTACTATAGCAGGGGGTATATGTCCGGTGATTATAATATTGATCGTTTTATTATTTTGGTACTAATGTTTGTTCTTTCAATAATGTTATTGATTATCTCACCCAATATAATTAGAATTTTATTGGGTTGAGATGGACTGGGGTTGGTTTCTTATTGTTTGGTAATTTATTATCAGAATATTAAATCTTTTAATGCAGGGATAATTACGGCTTTGTCAAACCGTATTGGTGATGTAGCTATTTTGTTAGCTATTGCATGAATATTAAATTACGGTAGATGGAATTATGTCTTTTATCTCGATTGTGCTAAAAATAGATTGGAAATAGAGGTAGTAGGGGGCTTAGTGGTGTTAGCTAGAATAACTAAAAGAGCTCAGATCCCATTCTCTGCCTGGCTTCCAGCAGCCATGGCTGCTCCTACCCCAGTGTCGGCTTTAGTACATTCTTCTACTCTGGTGACTGCGGGTGTATACTTGTTAATTCGGTTTTCCAGAGTTGTTAGAGAGTTGTTTGTTAGGGATTATTTGCTGTTGTTGGCGGGGTTAACAATGTTTATGGCTGGGATGGGGGCTAATTTTGAGTATGATTTAAAGAAGATTATTGCATTGTCTACATTAAGACAATTGGGTCTGATGGTAAGAATTTTGGCGTTAGGGTTACCTCATCTGGCTTTTTTTCACTTGCTTATACATGCGTTGTTTAAGGCCTTGCTTTTTAAGTGTGCGGGAGCAGTTATTCATAATGCAGGGGGTAGACAGGACATCCGTCATATGGGTGGGCTGATTGGAATAATGCCCTACACTTCGTCTTGTTTTATGGTATCTAATTTAGCACTGGGGGGGATGCCTTTTTTGGCCGGATTTTATTCTAAGGACTTGATTCTTGAGGAAGTTTCTTTGAGACTAGTGAATTGTATTAAGTTATTTTTTGTTTTTTTTTCTACTGGTTTAACTGTGTGCTATTCTTTGCGATTAGTTTATTATACTATGGGGGTTTTTTTTAATTGCTTTTCTTCTCACTCAATCAATGATAATGATTGGAGAATGTCCGCCGGGATGCTAGGGTTGTTGGTGGCCAGAGTTATTGGAGGCAGAACAATAAGTTGGTTGATCTTTCCTTCACCCGCTGTAATTGTTCTGCCTTTATACTTGAAGATGTTAACCATGGCTGTTATAGTGGCGGGAGCCAGAGCTGGGACCTTTTTTGGGGAATTGAGTATTGGGAATAATTACTTATTTAAAAATTATTATAAGTTTGCGGTAATTAGAGGCTCTATGTGGTATATACCTTTTATTTCAGGGCTTAGCGGTTATTATCCTTTGAGGGCCGGTAGAAGTTTTATTGTTTCAATGGACCAGGGTTGAAGAGAATATTTGGGCGGTCAGGGTCTGTATAATAGTATGTCTTTAATATCAAAATTTGTTCAGTGATGGCAGAACAATGATTTAAAGTTGTATCTGCTGAGATTTTTGTTGTGATTATTTATCCTAACACTTTATTATTCTTGTAGCTTATGTTTAAAGCATGGTTTTGAAGCAGCCAGGAAGGTATCTTGCCCAAGAGTGTCTTTAAGAATATTTTCTAATTTTACCTTGAAAAAGTAATGTGTTGAGAGTTACACCATAAAGGCAGAGATTTTGATGGAATCAAACCACCAAATTAGTAAGTTAGCAGCTTCCAATTAATCAATAAACCTCCTTGATTGGGTGTTTAACCACTTTTATCATTAACAGTGACATGCTTCTAGTTTAGCCTCAATCAAGCAGGTGAAGGTAAAATCCTAGTTGCAGGTCGAAACTGCATGCAATAATATCACTTTTCACCTAAGGCTATCCACGAGGCACTTTTTGAATGCAACCCAAATGTTATAATTAACAATAGCCCTACTCTGCTCATTCTAGGGCTCCCTGGTTTCATTCATGGAGGAGGCCCAGCAGGAGGATTAGTAGGAATAGGTTTGTTACTAGGGCTCAGGATAGTATCTGAGATATTTTAATAATAATTGTTATTGGTAAGAGTAGGGCGATTTCTACATCGAAAATTAAAAAGATAACGGCAATTAGGAAGAACCGAAGCGAAAAGGGAAGGCGGGGCGAATTTTTAGGGTCAAACCCGCACTCAAATGGGGATCTTTTCTCTCGGTCTAGGGTTGTTTTCTTTGAAAGAACTGATGCTAGTGTTATTACTAGAAGAGAGATGGTTAGGATTATGAGCGTTGTGATTAGTATAAAAGAGATTATCCTTTCCCATAGGGACTGGTTGATTGGAAGTCAATTATACTTTTTATATTAAAAGGATACCCGCCTCATCAGTAGATTGAAATGTAAAGGAAAAGTCATACTACGTCGACGAAGTGTCAATATCAGGCTGCGGCCTCAAATCCAAAGTGATGACCAGATGAGAAGTGGTTGGAGTTGTGGCGAAGGAGGCAGACTAGTAGGAAGGAAGATCCGACAATAACGTGAATCCCGTGAAATCCAGTGGCCATGAAGAATGTTGACCCGAAGGCTGAGTCTGCAATTGAGAAGGGGGCCTCTCAATATTCGTAGGCTTGTAAGCAGGTAAAATATAGTCCTAGCAATACTGTGGAGATTAGTCCTTGAAGTGTTTGTGTGTGGTTGTTTTCTATCAGGCTGTGGTGGGCTCAGGTTACTGTAACTCCTGATGCTAGCAGGATTGCTAGTAGTTGAGTAGGGATTTGTAATGGGTTAAAGGGTAGGATTCCTATGGGAGGTCAGGAGGATCCAATTTCAATAGTGGGGGATAGTCTTCTTTGAAAAAAGGCCCAGAAAAATGAAACGAAGAAGAAGATTTCGGAGGTAATAAATAGAATTATCCCCCACCGTAGGCCCATGACTACGATATAGGTGTGTATTCCCTGAAATGTACCCTCACGGGTAATGTCCCGTCATCATTGAAGTATAACTAGTATTAAAATTAATATTCCCAGGAAAAATAGGGAGATGTTATATTGGTGGAATCATTTGACCAGTCCTGTGGTTAAGATCATCGCCCCCAGGGCCCCCACTAACGGTCAGGGTCTTTGATCTACTAGATGATAGGGGTGGCTTTGTGTTGACATAGTTTACTTCTCTAGAGTAGAGTGTTCTTAGAACAGCAAATACGTAGGATTGAATAATGGCAACTGCTGACTCTAGTATTAAGAGGGCAATTTGCCCAGCAAGAAGGAGGGTTAAAATGGTGAGGGACAGAGATGGGCCGGTGTTTCCTAAGAGGGTCATAAGTAGATGTCCCGCAATTATGTTAGCTGCGAGACGGACTGCCAGAGTGCCGGGACGAATAATATTGCTAATGGTTTCAATACACACCATGAAGGGCATAAGTACGGGAGGTGTTCCTTGAGGCACTAGGTGTGCAAACATGAAGTTAGTATTGTTCAGTCACCCATATACTATGAATCTTAGCCACAGGGGTAGTCTTAAGGTCAGGGTGAAGGTTAGGTGGCTAGAACTTGTAAAAATATATGGAAATAGTCCTATGAAATTGTTGAAAAGAATAAGAGAAAATAGTGTGACAAAGAGTAGGGTTCTACCCGGGAAGCTCCCGGGGCCTATAAGTACTTTAAATTCCTTATAGAGTGTGAGAATAATAAATTTTCATAATATTGTGATCCGGGAGGGAATGATTCAATAGGAGGCTGGAATAATCATTATTCCGGCAAAAGTTCTTATTCAGTTTATGGACATTCCTATAGATGTAGAGGGATCAAACACAGAGAACAGGTTTGTTATCATTTTCAAGTTCTTATTTTTTTATCAAAGGAGAGGGTGGTTTTTTTAGATCTCGGAGGACTAAAAATGAAGAAGTTTACGGAGGAAAAGACAATAAAGGTGATGGAGAATAAGATAAACAAAATTAATCAAGAAATGGGAGCTATTTGGGGAATGTGAGAAATACCTTTTGGTAATTTAAGTTTGACATTCTTAGGTTATTATAATTAACTAATTTCTCCGTATGGGGTAAATGTATACCATGTGATGGTTTAAGAGACCATTGCTTAAAATTCGGCCACCTTACGATGATCTTATAGAGTTGATTCATTTGATGAATGTTTTAGGGATTACGGATTCAATAACAATGGGTATAAAACTATGATTTGCTCCACAAATTTCTGAACATTGTCCGAATAGAAGTCCCGGCCGAAGTAATATAAATCTAATTTGATTTAATCGGCCCGGTACTGCGTCGACTTTGACCCCCAGTGCAGGAACGGTCCATGAGTGTAGCACGTCTGCTGCGGTGACTAGAATTCGAGATTGGGCCATTAAGGGTATAATTGTTCGGTTGTCTACGTCTAATAATCGAAATCCTCTTTTATCCAAGTCGGCGGTAGGTATCATATATGAATCAAATTCAATTGCATTAAAGTCTGAGTATTCATATGATCAGTATCATTGGTGACCGATTGTTTTTATGGTAATAGAGGGGTTACTAACTTCGTCTAGTAGGTAGAGAAGGCGCAGTGACGGCATGGCAATAAAAACAAGGGTCACCGCGGGCAAAATGGTTCAGATTATTTCAATAGTCTGTCCCTCCAGCAGGAGGCGGTTGGAATATTTATTGGGGAATAAGGATGAGATTATATATCTCACTAAAATAGTGATTATTAAAAGAATTATGAGTGTGTGGTCGTGGAAGAAGATTAGTTGTTCTATTAGTGGGGAGGAGGCATTGAGTGTATTGAGGTGGGACCATGTTGACATAATTTTCTAGAAAAGGAGTATTGTTCCTTATATATGGATCTTAAGTCCATTGCACTATTCTGCCATAATAGAAGTTATTTAGTAAGGGTAATTCTGAGTATCTGTGTTCAGCAGGAGGTAAGTTGTGAGATCACTCTAGAGAAGTTGGTAGGTTTAGGGGCATGACAGTAGGTCGGGCCGATACAAGAGCTTCTCAAATAATGAAAATTAGTCCGATAATTGCAATTAAGGAGATTGTTGAGCCCAAGGAGGAGATTATGTTTCAAGATGTGTATGCGTCAGGGTAGTCCGAATATCCGCGGGGCATTCCTCTGAGTCCTAGAAAGTGTTGGGGGAAAAAGGTTAGGTTAACTCCCACAAACATGATGGAAAAATGAATTTTTAATCATGTTGGGTTTATAGAAGTTCCGGTAAATAGGGGGAATCAGTGTACTAGTCCAGCCATGATTGCAAATACTGCCCCCATGGACAGTACATAGTGGAAGTGGGCTACTACGTAATATGTGTCGTGTAGAACAATGTCTAGCGATGAGTTGGCCAGGACAACTCCGGTGAGCCCACCTATGGTGAAAAGGAAGATGAAGCCCAGGGATCAAAGGAGGGAGGGGGAGTAGGTTAATTGTGATCCGTGTAGGGTTGCCATTCATCTAAAAACCTTAATGCCGGTGGGCACAGCAATAATCATAGTGGCGGCCGTGAAGTAGGCTCGAGTATCAACGTCTATTCCAACGGTGAATATGTGGTGTGCCCAGACTACAAAACCAAGAAGTCCAATTGCTAATATGGCATAGATTATCCCCAGGGTACCAAAGGCTTCTTTTTTGCCACTTTCTTGACTCACAATATGAAAGATTATACCGAACCCAGGGAGGATGAGAATGTATACTTCAGGGTGCCCGAAAAACCAAAAAAGATGTTGGTAGAGAATGGGATCCCCACCCCCCGCCGGATCAAAGAAAGATGTATTTAGGTTGCGGTCTGTTAAAAGCATGGTGATAGCCCCAGCTAATACTGGTAGGGACAGTAAGAGTAGAACTGCTGTAATAATTACTGATCATACAAATAGAGGGATTCGGTCCATGTGTATTCCTGGGGCCCGTATGTTAATTACTGTGGTAATAAAGTTTGCTGCCCCTAAGATGGAGGATACACCGGCGAGGTGTAGTGAGAAAATGGAGAGGTCTACAGATGCCCCGGCATGGGCAATTCCTCTTGCAAGAGGGGGATATACCGTTCATCCCGTTCCTGCCCCGGCTTCTACAATTCTGCCAGATAAAAGCAGAATCAAGGATGGGGGAAGGAGTCAAAATCTTATGTTGTTTAGTCGGGGGAAGGCCATGTCTGGGGCACCTAGTATTAGTGGCACTAATCAATTTCCGAAGCCACCAATTATGATAGGTATAACCATGAAGAAAATTATGACGAAAGCATGGGCAGTGACGATGACGTTATAAATTTGATCATCTCCAATTAGGCTTCCTGGTTGTCCAAGTTCTGTGCGAATTAAAATTCTTAGAGAGGTGCCAACCATTCCGCTTCACGCACCAAATATAAGGTATAGGGTGCCAATGTCTTTATGGTTTGTCGAGAATAATCATTTATGCATTAAGGTGGCTGATAAAAGTGGTAGATTGTAAATCTGAGAATGAGTGTGAGCTCCCTTAGTATAAGCCTTATAGTCAATTTATGATGTTGGAATGCAATTCTGGAGTTGTATTAGTTTACTGAGGTTTAGGTTTAACAGCCTGTGGTAAGGCTTAAAAGGCTACATACTTTTATGGGTAGCTTTGAAGGCTACTAGTTTAATTGAACTTAAAGTCTTAGAGCCAGCTTATGAGGGGTAGAAGGAGGGGCATTCCAAAGAGGGACAGTACAATGTAGGACTGTGTTGCAATGTGGGTTTTAGGGTGGGTGTTTAGGTTTCATGTCTGGGGTGAGTTATTAAGGAGGAGGGCTGAGTATGAAATTCGTATGTAAAAGTAAAGAGTGACCAGGGCTGTGAAGATAAGAGTCGAGGCAATTATGATTTGATTTATTTCGACTATTTTCAAAATGACTAGTCATTTTGGTAAAAAGCCCAATAATGGCGGTAAGCCCCCCAGGGACAGAAGGGAGATGAAGGTTATGTGTTTTAAGGTTGGGTCATTTATTTTTAAAAATATTTGGTTGATGTGGTATATTTGGTGGGATGAAAAGATGACTATAATGGTGATTGAGAGCAGGGAGTAGATTGAGAAGTATGTAATTCATAGTAATTCTCCATAATTTAAGGACATAATTATTCATCTGAGGTGGTTGATGGAGGAATAGGCCAGGATTTTGCGGAGGGATGTTTGATTGAGCCCTCCCAATGAGCCTATTAAGGAAGACAAGACTACGGTTGTAGTAATAATTCATTCCATGGAAATGACGTATCTGAGGAGGGATAGTGGGGCAATTTTTTGTCAAGTGGATAAAATAATACAATTTGTTCAGTCTAGGCCTTCTATTACTCCCGGAAATCAAAAATGGAAGGGGGCACTTCCTATTTTGATTAGTAGGGCTATAATAAGAATGTTTTGACTGTAATGGGAAAGGTTATGTATTATTTCTGAGAAGATGGCCGATGAGATTAATCCTAGTAGTAGGATTAAGGATGCTAGGGCTTGGGTTAAGAAGTATTTAAGGGCTGCCTCGGTTGTTCGCTGGTTTGACGTGTTAATCATTAGGGGGATAAATGAAAGTAGATTAATTTCTAGTCCCACCCAGGCTCCAAGTCATGACTTTGAACAAATGGTGATGAAGGTACCAGCTATAAGAGTGGATATAAAAAGACCGCTGGCTGGATTTATGATCATTAGGAAGAAGGGGGGTGTGAGTTCTTACCCCTATAAGTGGGGTATGAACCCATTAGCTTAGTTAGCTTATCTTTCTATAATTTGGTGTAGGGTGCACTGAGGGTTTTGATCTCTCAAGGAGGAGTTTGAGTCTTCTATTTATAGCAAGGGTAATGGTATTACTTTATTTACCCTATCAAGGTAATCCTTTAATCAGGCACATTGCA